TGTAAAAACAGAAATTCTTTGGATGTACATTCGAACAACTGTCGGTCATATTTCTCTTTTTCGAGAAATGGAAGAAGCTATACAAGGGTTTTGTCGAGCTCGCTGGTATCTCAGTTAAGTAATTCTATTACACCGGTGTGAATTCGGGTCTCTCCAGTTCAACTGGGACCCGAGTTCCCGAATTTCTATGTGAATTAAGATCGAGAAAAGGAAGTTTTTCAATCATTGACTCAAACTCATTGTTGAATCCCACTCATCAGAATATGGAGGTAGTTATGGACGAAGGAGTCAACCTAGTCTTTCACAAGAAAGTAATAGATGGAACTGCCATTAAAAGACTTATTAGCCGATTAATAGATCACTTCGGAATGGCACATACATCACACATTCTAGATCAAGTAAAGACTCTGGGTTTCCAGCAAGCCACTGCTACATCCATTTCATTAGGGATTGATGATCTTTTAACGATACCTTCTAAGGGTTGGTTAGTACAAGATGCTGAGCAACAAAGTTTGAGTTTGGAAAAACACCACCATTACGGGAATGTACACGCAGTAGAAAAGTTACGCCAATCCATTGAAGTATGGTATGCTACAAGTGAATATTTGCGACAAGAAATGAATCCTAATTTTAGGATGACCGACCCCTTTAATCCAGTCCACATAATGTCTTTTTCGGGAGCCAGAGGAAATGCATCTCAAGTACACCAATTAGTAGGTATGAGAGGATTAATGTCGGATCCTCAAGGACAAATGATTGATTTACCTATTCAAAGCAATTTACGCGAGGGACTGTCGTTAACAGAATATATCATTTCTTGCTACGGAGCCCGCAAAGGAGTTGTGGATACTGCTGTACGAACATCCGATGCTGGATATCTTACGCGCAGGCTTGTTGAAGTAGTTCAACACATTGTTGTACGTAGAACAGATTGTGGAACCCTCCGCGGGATTTCTGTGAGTCCTCGGAGGATGCCGGAAAGAATTTTTATTCAAACATTAATTGGTCGTGTATTAGCAGACGATATATATATAGGCTCACGGTGTATTGCCATTAGAAATCAAGATATTGGAATTGGACTTGTCAATCGATTCATAACCTTTCGAATCCAACCAATATCCATCCGAACCCCCTTTACTTGTAGAAGTACATCTTGGATCTGTCGATTATGTTATGGTAGGAGTCCTACCCATGGTGACCTGGTCGAATTGGGAGAAGCTGTAGGTATTATTGCGGGTCAATCTATTGGAGAACCGGGTACTCAACTAACATTAAGAACTTTTCATACTGGCGGAGTATTCACAGGTGGTACTGCAGAACATGTACGGGCCCCCTCGAATGGAAAAATAAAATTCAATTTCAATGAGGCTTTGGTTCATCCCGCACGTACGCGTCATGGGCATCCTGCCCTTCTCTGTTCTATGGACTTGGATGTAACTATTGAGAGTGAAGATATTCTACATAACCTGACTATTCCGCCAAAAAGTTTTCTTTTGGTTCAAAATAATCAATATGTAGAATCAGAACAAGTCATTGCCGAGATTTGCGCGGGAACATCCACTTTCCATTTTAAAGAAAGGGTTCGAAAACATATTTATTCGGACTCTGAGGGAGAAATGCACTGGAGTACCGATGTGTACCATGCACCCGAATTTACATATAGCAATGTCCATCTTTTACCAAAAACAAGTCATTTATGGATATTATCAGGAGGTTCGTGCAGATCCCGCGGAGCTCCGTTTTCACTCCACAAGGATCAAGATCAAATGAATCCTCGTTCGACAGAAAGAGAACGAAGATATCTTTCGAGTCTCTCAGCTAATAATGATCAAATCAGATACAAATTCTTTAGTTCTTCTTTTTCTGGTAAAAAAAAAGACGATAGGAGTCCTGGTTATTCAGAAATGAATCGAATCATATGTACTCTTCCTTGTAATCTCATATATCCTTCGATTCTACGTGAGAATTCTGATTTATTGGCAAAAAGGAGAAGAAATCGACTTGTCATTCCAGTCCAATCGAGTCAAGAACGAGAGAAAGAACTAATACCCCATTCAGGTATTTCGATTGAACTGCCCATAAATGGTATTTTCCGGAAAAAGAGTATTCTTGCTTTTTTTGATGATCCTCGATACAGAACAAAGAGTTCGGGAATTACTCAATATGAGACTATGGGGATGCACTCCATCGTTAAAAAAGAGGGTTTGGTTGATTATCGAGGAATCAACGAATTTAAGCCAAAATACCAAATGACAATAGATCGATTTTTTTTCATTCCCGAAGAAGTACATATTTTACCTGAGTCTTCTTCGATAATGGTACGGAATAATAGTCTGATTGGAGTAGATACACGAATCGCTTTAAATACAAGAAGCAGAGCGGGCGGATTAGTCCGAGTGGAGAGAAAAAAAAGGGGGATTGCACTTCAAATCTTTTCTGGAACTATCCATTTTCCTGGAGAGACAGATAAGATATCCTGGGACAGTGGCATCTTGATACCACCAGGAACAGGAAAAAGAAATTCTAAGGAATCCAAAAAATGGAAAAATGGGATCTATGTCCAAAGGATCACACCTACTAAGAAAAAGCATTTTGTTTTATTTCGGCCTGTAGTGACATATGAAATAGCGGACGGTCTCAATTTAGCAAGACTCTTCCCCCCGGATCTGTGCCAAGAAAAGGATAATATGCAACTTCAAATTGTCAATTATATTGTTTACGGAAATGGCAAACCAATTCGGGAAATTTCTGACACAAGTATTCAATTAGTTCGGACTTGGTTCATTTTGAATTGGGACCAAGACAAAAAAAGTGCTTCTGCCGAGGCGGCCCACGCTTCCTTTGTCGAAGTAAGGGCAAAAGGTCTGATTCGAGATTTCTTAAGAATCGACTTAGTGAAATCCCCTATTTTGGATCCGAGAAAAAGGAATGATCCGTCAGGCTCAGGATTGATCTCTGATAATGTCTCAGATCACACTAATATCAATCCCTTTTATTCCAAGCCAAAGATGAAACAATCGCCTAGGCAAAATCACGGAACTATTCGGACCTTGTTAAATCAAAATAAGGAATGCCCGTCTTTGATGATTTTGTCCGCATCTAATTGTTTTCGAATGGGTCCATTCAATGATGTAAAATCCCAGAATGTGATAAAAGAATCAATTAAAAAAGATGCTATAATTCAAATTAGGAATTCAATTGGCCCTTTAGGAACAGCCCTTCAAGTTGTGAACTTTGATTCATTTTACTATTTTATAACTCATAATCAGGTCTTGCTAACTAAATATTTGCAAGTTGAAAATTTAAAACAGACTTTTCAAGTACTTCAATATTATTTAATGGATGAAAGCGGGAGGATTTATAATCCGGATCCCCGCAGTAACATCGTTTTGAATTCATTCAATTTGAGTTGGTATTTTCTGCCTCACAATAATTATGAAAATTCTTGTGAAGAAATATCTACAATAGTTAGTCTTGGACAGTTTATTTGTGAAAATGGATGTATAGCCAAAAATGGACCATACCTAAGATCGGGTCAAGTTTTGATTGTTCAACTTGACTCTGTAGTAATAAGATCTGCTAAGCCTTATTTGGCCACTCCAGGAGCAACTGTTCATGGACATTATGGAGAAATCCTTTATGACGGAGATACAGTAGTGACATTTCTATATGAAAAATCGAGATCCGGTGATATAACGCAGGGTCTTCCAAAAGTGGAACAGGTGTTAGAAGTGCGTTCAGTTGATTCAATATCGGTGAACCTAGAAAAAAGAGTTGAGAATTGGAACGAGCATATAACAAGAATTCTTGGATTTCCTTGGGGATTCTTGATTGGGGCTGAGCTAACTATAGTGCAAAGTCGGATCTCTTTGGTTAATAAGATCCAAAAGGTTTATCGATCCCAGGGGGTCCAAATCCATAATAGGCACATCGAAATTATTGTACGCCAAATAACATCCAAAGTGTTGGTTTCAGAGGATGGAATGTCTAATGTTTTTTTACCTAGAGAACTAATTGGATTGTTGCGAGCGGAACGGACGGGGCGCGCTTTGGAAGAATCGATCTGTTACAAGGCCTTCCTATTGGGAATAACAAGAACATCTTTGAATACTCAAAGTTTCATATCCGAAGCGAGTTTTCAAGAAACTGCTCGAGTTTTAGCTAAAGCGGCTCTCCGGGGTCGTATTGATTGGTTGAAAGGCCTAAAAGAGAACGTTGTTATAGGCGGGATGATACCCGTTGGGACCGGATTCAAGGGCTTAGTACACTGTTCCAAGCAACATAAAAGCATTCCCAAGAATAAGCACTTTTTCGAGGGGGAGATCAGAGATATTTTGTTCCACCACAGAGAATTATTTGATTCTTGCATTTCAAAGAATTTCCACGATACACCAGAACAATCATTTAGAGTATTTAATGATTCCTAAAAGAAAGAAAAGTCAAAAGTCGTTTTTTAATAAAAAAACTCTCTAGGCCCTTTGATGGGGTCATGAAAAAACAGATAATAACAAATAGACGGTAGCGATTTGGATCGGATATCGACACGGCCAATCTCCGGGAAAAGGTTCCGTTGGAACAATTATTTAGCTCAGGGCACCTCGCCGCTTTTTTTTTTTTTTTCAAAAAAAGCGGAAAATGTGGGGAGAAATGACAAGAAGATATTGGAACATCAATTTAGAAGAGATGATGGAAGCAGGAGTTCATTTTGGTCATGGTATTAAAAAATGGAATCCTAGGATGGCGCCTTATATTTATGCCAATCGTAAAGGTATTCATATTACAAATCTTACTAAAACCGCGCGTTTTTTAGCAGAAGCTTGTGATTTAGTTTTTGATGCAGCAAGCCGGGGGAGGCAGTTTTTAATTGTTGGTACCAAAAAGCAAGCAGCTGCTTTAGTAGCACGGGCTGCAATAAAGGCTCGGTGTCATTATGTTAATAAAAAGTGGCTTGGTGGTATGTTAACGAATTGGTCCACTACAGAAACGAGACTTCATCAGTTCAGGGACTTGAGAACGGAACAAAAGACAGGGAGACTTAACCGTCTTCCAAAAAGAGACGCGGCTATATTGAAGAGACAATTATCTCACTTGCAAACATATCTGGGTGGGATTAAATATATGACCGGTTTGCCCGATATTGTAATTATCCTTGATCAGCAAGAAGAATATACGGCTCTTCGAGAATGTATTACTTTGGGAATTCCAACAATTTGTTTAATCGACACCGATTGTGACCCCGATCTTGCAGATCTTCCGATTCCAGCAAATGATGACGCTATGGCTTCAATCCGATTAATTCTTAACAAATTAGTATTCGCGATTTGTGAGGGTCGTTCTAGCTCTATACGAAATCCTTGATTAATAATAAGATTAAGAGAAATAAATTCTTTTTCGAACTCCATAGATTTATGGAATCGGTTACTACTTTTGAATCGCATAAAAGAGATCAAAATGGATGGAGATGCTGTGTGATTGGTTAGTATACAAAATAGAAAATTCAACTAAGCAAGTCAAAAAAGAGATGGTTGAATCAAAATAATTCCTTTTAAAGTTCGATTTATGTGAGAGGGCAATATGGATGTTCTATCATGTTCCAACAACACACTAAAAGGGTTATACGACATATCTGGTGTGGAAGTAGGCCAACATTTCTATTGGCAAATAGGAGGTTTTCAAGTCCATGGCCAAGTACTTATTACCTCTTGGGTTGTAATTGCTATCTTATTAGGTTCAGCCAGTATAGCTGTTCGGAATCCACAAACAATTCCAAATGACAGTCAGAATTTCTTCGAATATATCCTTGAATTCATTCGAGATGTTAGTAAAACCCAGATTGGAGAAGAATATGGTCCATGGGTTCCTTTTATTGGAACTATGTTTCTATTTATTTTTGTTTCTAATTGGTCAGGAGCTCTTTTACCGTGGAAACTCGTAGAGTTACCTCACGGGGAGTTAGCTGCGCCCACCAATGATATAAATACTACTGTTGCTTTAGCTTTACTCACGTCAGTAGCCTATTTCTATGCGGGTCTTAGCAAAAAGGGGTTAGGTTATTTCAGTAAATACATACAACCAACCCCAATCCTTTTACCCATTAACATCTTAGAAGATTTCACAAAACCTTTATCCCTTAGTTTTCGACTTTTCGGAAATATATTAGCCGATGAATTAGTAGTTGTTGTTCTTGTTTCTTTAGTACCTTCAGTCGTTCCTATACCTGTCATGTTCCTGGGATTATTTACGAGTGGTATTCAAGCTCTTATTTTTGCAACGTTAGCTGCGGCTTATATAGGCGAATCCATGGAGGGTCATCATTGACTAGTTTTCAAACTAGTCATTTTTTTATCTTAGGCCAAGGTACTGGATGCGGGACTCGAGATAATCGGCTTATGAAATAAAAAGGGGAAAGAGATAACGATCTCTTTCCTAAAATTTTGATTTGATGACCCATTCCATTTCTAATTTAGATAATACCTAGCCCCTTTTCTATTAATATTTTCTTTTGTTCAATTGAACAAAAGAAAATATTAATAGAAAAATTATTGCATGAACTCTTCAATCACGCAAATACTGATATTTCTATGCAATGGTTTGGATCGTCCCTGTATACAATCTACATGTAGGATACTGATAAATAAAAGAAAGAATAAGAAGAAGAAGTTAAAAAACGAAATTCATAAAAAATGACTTGGTTAGCAAGGGCGGATCTAACCCAGGGATGTGGAATCTAATGGCTAGAATTCAACTCTTGACTGGTTCAAAAAGAATTTTAGAATCCGGGTGAGTCGCCGATACGAAGAGTTTGTTTACGTTATGGAAGAAAGACATGTATATGTGATATTAGATATTGACTAGTTATATATGATCTAAAGATATATCTAATCCGCCCTACTATGAATTAAGATGAGGATTCCCATATAAGTCTTTTCCTTTCATCTGTAACGAACTATGAATTGAATGAAACAAGATGAAATCAATAAAAAGAACAAAGAATTCAACTAATGTTTCGGAACAAAGAGCTGGAAGAACAAAAAAAGTTGTATGGATTCACAAAAATCTCGTCGATAATATAAGAACTAAAAAAGAGCTATACTATAGAAGTAGTTTGGACGATTCAATAATATTAGTCCATTACTTGAATTGGCAGTTATTAGTTATTTCGTCTGGCTGAATCTTATTGAGGGGATAATGAAATCATAATTCCTTGGATGATTGTATCATTAACCATTTTTTTATTTTTTTGTGAGGAACTTATCATGAATCCACTGATTTCTGCCGCTTCCGTTATTGCTGCTGGATTAGCTGTCGGGCTTGCTTCTATTGGACCTGGAATTGGTCAAGGTACTGCTGCGGGACAAGCTGTAGAAGGTATCGCGAGACAGCCCGAGGCAGAGGGAAAAATACGAGGTACTTTATTGCTTAGTCTGGCTTTTATGGAAGCGTTAACAATTTATGGATTGGTTGTAGCCTTAGCACTTTTATTTGCGAATCCCTTTGTAT